TCATGGTTCAAAAGGGAAAGAGGTTAGCCTTTTTGAGATACTAGGATACTGTGGCTCCAATCCAATCAAAAAAGATGGGAAGTTTTTTAGGAAAAGAAAAGGGGGGGGCTTAAGAAAAAAGGAAATAAAGTTCCAAGGACAAGAAAAGCAGTTTAGTAGCACGTGAGAAATGCATCTCTTTTTATATCATTTTGGCGGTATGGCCGAGTGGTAAGGCGGGGGACTGCAAATCCTTTTTCCCCAGTTCAAATCCGGGTGCCGCCTAATCAAAAAACCTTGAAATCCCCTCTTCGGCTGATAAGAAATCGCCGAATTCCTTTTCAGCAGAAACGGAGAAAACGGGCTGTTGGTACTTGTTTGATTCAAAGTATCCGGCTGGGGTTTTCAAAAAGATTGTAAATTCTAGATGCAACAAGTTATTCGTGTGGTTAAGGGGGTTAGCGAGACTTCCCGACCCCCCTCTACTACTCACTAATCTTTGGACTACTAATCAAGTGTTTGATGACTGGACCTTGAATTTGATTGGACACCCCGGTAGGAATAGGAGATTGAATTCTATTCCAATACTTGTGGCAAGGACGGAAGATCCTTTATACACATACACGATATATGGCGGACTCACAAGAATCTAGGAATGCTCGGGTATCCAATCAATTGGATGAATCATTCAAAGTTAATTTGAATTTAAATTGGAGTATCGGTAAAAGGTACAAATTAGGTTAAGTAGGCATTTAGATAGTGATTGTTCTTTTTCCTTCTGAGGATTAAGAAAAAAATAGACCTTAGTATTACTACATGTTCCATTAGTAACATCCCTTCGAGAGGTTACTACGTATTTTGTTTTGCTTATGTTTTCTCTTTCAAGATTCGAAATGATATAGGAATCCCTTTCTACAATGAGTGGGTTTATTTGATTGGTTTAGCAAGAGTTTTCGATCAGAATACCCTTTTTGACTATGTTGGATCGATTCGACTATACTATTAGTAGTGAGTAACAATAGAATAATTCCTTGATGGTTATAGAGATAAGGGGGCATAATTCACATGGATATAGTAAGTCTTGCTTGGGCTGGTTTAATGGTAGTCTTTACATTTTCCCTATCACTTGTAGTGTGGGGAAGAAGTGGACTATAAGGGTATTACTAATTTAATTGAATTGAGGAATCATGCTATATTAATTGTTTTCTAGATCGTTCTGCAACGCGTTTTGAACTCTAAAGAGAATCCAAGGCCAAGGATCTTCATTTTTATTTTAAATTCCATTCTATTCGAATGAAGTAATGTATTCTCTGAATCATACTCTTTCTCTCAAAGAGATATTTCACTGCTTGCTTTCTTTGTATTTTGAAACGGATCTCTATGATAGGAACTTTTTTCCAACAAAATTCTTCCGAATTTCAATCAACGAACTCTTAGCAGGCTTAGAGACGGATACGTAGGACGACCGGACCCCTCTTTTTTATTATTCTTTTTTATTATTCTTTTTCTTGAGTTGTTTCTCTCTTTATTGTTCCATTACTGTTCAAAGAAGAATTTATTTTGTAATTTATTTTGTTAAGTGCATATGTATTTTCTATGAAAAATGGTATAGACTTGGTGCTTATCGAACAAGATACTATAGATAAGAGTAAAGTGAGTCACATATTGCACCTTTATTTTATCTAAATCAATTATCTTATAGAAATTCGATTTATGCTTTATCAAATCACATTTCATAGCACGGTTGAGGCGGTACCGTTAAAAATCGGTGAGGCTTACTCTTCCTTTTCAAAACCCGAGAAGTGCTCGCGAAACTACTCAATAAATTGAAAGTTTGCTAATGATTTTAGTACTATGCACCCCTATGGTTTTTACTTCATTGATGGGATTCCTTTCTTTTGATAGATACCTGGATTCCTAGTTAAAATGATATAAAAATATAGTCATTAGAACCCTAAGACATAAGAAGAAAATGATTCTTTCAGATTGATCAAAACAAAAAAATATATCAAATAAATAGACTGGGATGATATAGCAATTCCATGTGTGGAATTGCTATCCACATATGCATACACGAAGATAATATGTTTAATCCTCAGTTAGATTAAACTCTCTATATATTAGAGAGTATTATAGAGTACAGCTTTACACATTGTAGAACTTTATACCTTTCTACACTAAAATGATACTAATATGTAGATCGTATGGTAGAAAGATTCATCTAGTTCTTTCTACTATACGATTTATATACTGGATACTGGGAATTGTAGTCGTCTTATTTCATTTAAGGTTTAAGATACGAAAATTTTTTCAGTTTATTTCGTGAATTCTTGAATTAAAAAAAGTTTACTCCGTTTAATTCAAATTAATTAATTAATTGTTTTGACTGACTGTTTTTACATAAATGATAAGTAAAAAGGCGGTAGGAACTAGAATGAATAGTGCAGTAGCAATAAATGCAAGAATATTTACTTCCATAATCGAAAATCAAATTTTCACAATAACCCGGGATTTAATCCCATTTTAATCCCATAGAGATGACAAGTCCTTCTCCTTTCAATCCAATGGATGAATTACCTCTCGATGGTTTTGAATCGGATCAATATTATGAATAACAATAGCTGAACTCTGAAATGAATTCGTCGTCAAAAATGGAATAGTATAACATAGGAAGTTCGTTTAATCATACCGAATCCCAACTTGGATTCCCGATCAAAACCCTTTATTTATATTATTTATATTTATGATTTCTTTCTGTTCTTTTTTTTGTATTACCTTACACCTCCCATGTATAATTATCTGATGAAGGATCATATTATCACCTTTCCAATTCCATTATTCACGCAGTTCCAACCTCAACTAAGAAAAAACCGCTTCCGTAGATTATTAACACTGGGAGTCTATATCAAAAACTCAGTGTGCAATTTGAAAGAAATCCATTTTTTGATTCAATTACTAATTGAGGTTCTAAAAAAAGGAACCAAAAAGAGAGATTTTTCTATTTAAATAGAAAAAAGCATTCTATCCGCGGAATTTTTTGACATCTTTTTTTATTGGGAATTCCATTTGTTTTGTGTCTGTCTGTCCCCTTCAAAAAAATAGAGTACTCTTTTGCATTCCATGGATCTGGAACAGTCGATAAAATATATCTCGTCTTTCTTGAAATACTTACTGCAGTGCTAGCACTAATTGAACTAACCCACCAACATATTCTTTTCTTGTACGAAAAGGGAAGAAAAAAAAAGAAGTATCCCTCCTTGTTTTGGGAATGAAATTTTCCAACCCGTTTCCCGTTCATTGTTTTGTGTTTTGAAAGAATTTATTAATGTATTTAGTCGATCTGACACGGGACTGACGGGGCTCGAACCCGCAGCTTCCGCCTTGACAGGGCGGTGCTCTGACCAATTGAACTACAATCCCCGGGAAATAAATAGGCAATATAGCGGAAATTTTTATTCTTTTTTATCTCCGTATCGAGTCCTTTTTTGTTTTTGTAAGAGAGGGTTATACCCTCTCATGGTAGATTGTCGAATTATTGGGCCGAGCTGGATTTGAACCAGCGTAGACATATTGCCAACGAATTTACAGTCCGTCCCCATTAACCGCTCGGGCATCGACCCACAAAGAATCACTTTTAGGCTTATTGGTAATAATCCACGATCAACTTCCTTTCGTAGTATACCCTACCCCCAGGGGAAGTCGAATCCCCGCTGCCTCCTTGAAAGAGAGATGTCCTGAACCACTAGACGATGGGGGCTACTTGCATAACCGCTATCATACTATGATCATAGTATAAATATATATTTTTTTTGTCAATATAGTGGAATGCTATGATTAAATAATAATGGAATGTTATGATTAAATACAAGGGATTTTTCGCCTTTCCTAGTTTGTGATTCATATTCCTGAATCATTCATTAGAATCGATATTCCCCACTCTATTCTATATAAAAAGATATACCATTTCGTCTAATAGAAATAGAAAAAAACCAAAGGAAGGTTTTTTAGGGAGTCCTCGGTACAACGGGGGGTTAAGTTCTATTTACTTCGCTTTCATTCTTTCATTCATTGATTCATTCAATGTTAAGATGAGATATTCTTATCTCAAGGACATTCACAAACCCTATATTTAGTAATTTAGTAAGCATGATTAAGAAATCATCAAAATTTTTGAGTTCGGGGGACAGTACAAGTATAATCTCTTCATTAAGTATAATCTCTTCATTCTAGGATTTGATTAAATATCATTAAATTTAGGTCGGTGTAGATGCAAGGGAACTTTATTTTTATTCTCGATTCAGTCAATAAAAATCAATAAAAATAAAGTAATGCGCTTTGGTCTTGAAACAGTGCATTGGATTTTATCTCAGATTTGCTAGGTAAATCTATTTTATTCTATTCAAGACTATTATTCAAGAATAAGACACTAGCAACCAAGAGTCTACTGCTGCTGTCTGTACTTCTGTATATATATTCTGTATATGAATTCTGTATATGATATGTAATATGTATGCAATATAATATGTACATAGAAATATATTATGGACATAGTGATCCATTCAGGAATTCAATGAAATAAGCCCCTTTAACTCAATGGTAGAGTAACGCCATGGTAAGGCGTAAGTCATCGGTTCAAATCCGATAAGGGGCTTTGGGTTTTTCATAAAAAGAAAATTACAGCCATAGTATTTCTATTCTCCCTTCAAATAGAAAAAAATATTTCTAGTAAAAAGTCACTAAGGACACAATACATTACTCCATTACATTATTATTATACTGAGTTAGAATTGGCGTATAATAATTAGCAAGTTAAACACTTGTTCAATCAATTTGAATTATTATGAATAATGATAAGTTACCTCTTGAATGAACAAACTACATAGTCCTCTTTTGCAGTGTATCAATCAAATCCACGGGAAAGAGTAGAAAGGAAAATAAGAAAAAGTAAGTGGACCTGACCCGTTGAATCATGGATATACCTGCTATTCTGATATAAAAATTCGATAGAGATGAAATTGGAA